TGGCAAACTATCTGATATTTATATCAGTTGATGAAAGAGCCCAATGCAAAAAAAATGCACGTTGAGTCTTTGAAACAGTTCGAATCATTTCGATAATAATAATAAGTTTGATCTGTTTTACCGAGAAAGTCTACGATTCGAATCCGTATAGCCCTAATTTTTAATGAAAATGAATTTCAAATAAAACAGAGAAGAGGACAGCCCAGCCCCCCCCACTTTTTCATTCAGTTTAATTCGTTTAATTAATCCGAAGTTCCTTAATTCAAATTTTAAAACCCTTTTTGAAATACCATGAACAATGAAAATCAAATAGACTAGTCTGGGCGGATCTTATGATGCCCCGCAGCGCTTGATTCGCCTTCGCTACTGAGCCGCCCCTTTCCTGAACCGAAAGGACCAGGAGCAGGAAGTGCACCGCTATCAGGATTCCTATTCCTAGGAGCTCTTGATGAACTCAACCTAACCTTAGGCACAGCATGAGCGCTCTGGGCTCTTATAAGAAGTCCTTTTTGGACTGGACTGTTTTTTGGTATGTAGTTGCGGAGATCGCCGCTGCTGTGAATTCTTCTTTTGAATTTGAAGAAGTCACCTTCTCTTTCGGACAAGAGAATTTTATGATGGGTCAAAGCCCCCTCGACCTTTTTGTCCACATTCTGTGCAACCTCTCCTGACTCGATTGGCGTTGCCCTTGGGGCCGAAGTCTCATCCGCGCCTGCTATTATTCTCGAGAAATCTAAATCGTTTTCTTCATCCCAAGCCCCTTCCGGGAAGTAGTCATCCACGCCCACAGACGCCGACAACGGACTTATCGACAGATCTGTAGTGGAAGATAGACTTATCGACAGATTTGAATATCGACTTAGAGATAGATTCGGAATTGAATATGGACTCACAGATAGATCTGGAGGTGAATATTCTTTGTGGAGGGTTGAGGATAAATCCAAATCACTAATTCTTGAGAAATCGACATTAATTGAATATGGACTCACAGATAGCTCTGGAGGTGAATCTTCTTTGTCGAGGATTGGGGATAAATCCAAATCACTAATTCTTGAGAAATCGACATTACTTGAATATGGACTCACAGATAGCTCTGGAGGTGAATCTTCTTTGTCGAGGATTGGGGATAAATCCAAATCACTAATTTTCGAGAAATCGACATTACTAAGTCTCTGGTTGCGGTTTCGTAGGTATAGCTCTTGTAGGAATGCGTCGTTGTACGTTAGACCTGTGTCGGCAATTTGCTCTCCGCCCTTTGACTTCAAAGGGATGGGAATAGGCAAGGATACTCGGCTTTCAGGTTCTTCTTCCATTTGCCAGATAATCGCGGTGGGCCGAGGGGGAGTTGGAGGATTTTTTGGTTTGCCCAAGAAAAAGAAAAAAGCCAACCAATTGAGCGCAGTGATAGATCCTCCAAAGAGGAAAGCTACTTTGCTTAATACGGACCCAATCGTTCCTAGCTGATTTCCTCCTCCAAACCAATTACCACCAAGTAAACCCACTCCAAAGAGGAAGGCTGTTTCTGACCAACTAGTAACCCTAGACGATGTTAACAGACGAGCTAATTTCCCTAGCATAATTTGATCTCCAAAATTAAAAATTGAATTGTATCCGGTCAAACCCATAAATCGACTAGAATGGGCGCTTGATTGATGTTCCCGGAAGGTTTATATAATTGGATCATAGATCGATTTATCCATGATCCAATTATATTTGATCAATACACTATTGTCAACATGCCAATAAAATAATAAGGGTGCAACCAAATAGACCGTAATGAATAATAAAAAAAAAAAAAAAAGACTCACATAGTCCACAAGAGCTGTCTTCTAGCCATAAAATATAGAAATATATCTACCCTAACCCCTCCCCCTTTTTTTAGGAATCAGAATGTCGTAATTCACTGAACAAATATAAATAGAATATTTATTGGGAGTATGGCATAAATGGGCCGAGAACCTAGGGAAAAATATATTTTAGTTTCCTTTTTTTTATTTTACAAAGCATATCAGAATCTTTTTTGCTACTACTCTATATCGTATATACTGTATTTCTATCCCCCAATAGCTTATCTCGAGCCTCCATTGGGTTGGGATAAGCGAAACAAAGACTAAAGCTCTTTTCAAAACTAGTCAATGATGACCTTCCATGGACTCGCCTATATAAGCCGCAGCTAAAGTTGCAAAAATAAGAGCTTGAATACCACTTGTAAATAATCCAAGGAACATGACAGGTATAGGAACCACTGAAGGTACTAAAGAAACAAGAACAAGAACTACTAATTCATCAGCCAATATATTCCCGAAAAGTCGAAAACTAAGTGATAGGGGTTTTGTGAAATCTTCTAGGATGTTAATTGGTAAGAGGATTGGCGTTGGTTGAATGTATTTACCGAAATAACCCAAGCCTTTTTTGGTAAGACCCGCATAGAAATAGGCCATAGACGTGGGTAAAGCTAAAGCAACAGTAGTATTTATATCATTCGTGGGTGCAGCTAACTCTCCCTGAGGTAGCTCTATTATTTTCCGAGGTAAAAGAGCCCCTGACCAGTTAGAAACAAAAATAAATAGAAACATAGTTCCAATAAAAGGAACCCAAGGAACATATTCTTCTCCAATCTGAGTTTTGCTCAAGTCTCGAATGAATTCAAGGATATATTCGAAGAAATTTTGACCGTCGGTCGGAATGGTTTGTGGATTTCGAACAGCTATAGTGGTTGAACCTACTAAGATAGCAATTACGACCCAAGAAGTAATAAGCACTTGGGCATGGACTTGGAAATCACCTATTTGCCAATAGAAATGTTGGCCTACTTCCACACCGGATAGATCGTATAACCCTTTTAGGGTGTTGCTGGAACATGGTAGAACATTCATATAGCCCTCTGAGAGAAGTAGAACTAAAAAAGAAATTATTTTGATTCCACTATCTCTTTCTTGACTCGCCTACTTGAATCCTGTATTTTGGATCCCAAGGAATCCTCAAAAATCCCCAGTGATTTTTCTCTCTCTTTTTTTTTAGATTCAGGAAAAGTAACCGATTCCATAAATCCATAAATTTCCCGAAGTCAGTGACTTATCTTATTATTACTTATCTTATTATTAATCAACGATTTGTTATAGAGCTAGAACGGCCCTCACAAATTGCCGAGACTAATTTGTTAAGAATGAATCGAATTGAACCTATAGAGTCATCATTGCCTGGAATCGGAAGATCCGCAAGATCTGGGTCACAATTTGTATCGATTAAACAAATCGTTGGAATTCCTAAAGTTATACATTCGCGAAGAGCCTTATAGCCGTCTTGCTGATCAACGACGATTACAATATCAGGCAACCCAGTCATATATTTGATCCCACCCAGATAGGTTTCCAAGTGATATAATTGTCTCTTCAAGATTGATGCATCTCTTTTCGGAAGACGGTTGAGTCGTCCCGTCTTTTGTTCCGCTCTTAAATTGCTGAACGTATGAAGTCTCCTTTCTGTAGTGGACCAATTCGTTGACATACCACCGAGCCATTTTTTATTAACATAATGACACCGAGCCCTTATTGCAGCCGATGCGACTGAATCAACTGCTATTTTTTTGGTACCAACTATTAAGAATTGTTTTCCCGTACTCGCTGCATCAAAAACTAAATTACAAGCTTCTGATAAAAAACGAGCAGTTCTAGTAAGATTTGTAATATGCATCCCTTTACGCTTTGCAGAGATGTAAGGTGCCATGCGAGGATTCCATTTCTTAGTCTTATGCCCAAAATGCACTCCGGCTTCCATCATCTCTTCCAAATGGATGTTCCAATATCTTCTTGTCATTTTTCCCCACACTTTCTCTTTTTTTTTTTTTTAAGAGACGAGGTGCCCTAAATAAAGAATTGTTCCGACGGAACCTTCTACCGGAGATTGACGGTTGATACACGAGTCAAGCCATTAATTCCTTTCTATTCGTTATTATCTTTATTACCAAATCGAATAACCGGACTAGATAAAGTTAAAGGGATGAATTTGCTTTTAGAAATCATGAAATCCCGCAAATTAGGATGGATCATGGACTTTCTTTGGGAGGCAAGAATCAATCAAATAATTCTATGTGTTGGAATAAAATATCTCTAATTTCCCCCCCGAATAGATTCTTCTTTTTCATTTCCAAAGGAATGTTGCTGCGTTGTCTTGAACGGTACACGAATCCTTTGAATCCGGTACCAACAGGTATCATACCCCCCAGAACAACGTTTTCTTTCAGGCCTTTCAACCAATCGATCCGACCTCGTAGAGCGGCTTTTGCTAAAACCCGAGCAGTCTCTTGAAAACTCGCTTCGGATATGAAACTTTGAGTATTCAGAGACGCCCTCGTTATTCCCAATAGGACAACTCGATAACAGATCGCTTCTTCCAAAGCGCGCGCTGTTCGTTCCGCTCGCAATAATCCTATGAGTTCTCCAGGTGAAAAAACATTAGACATTCCATCTTCTGAAACCAACACTTTTGATGTTATTTGACGCACAATAATTTCTATATGCCTATTATGGATTTGTACCCCCTGGGATCGATAAACCTTTTGAATTTTATTAACCAAAGAGATACGGCTTTGTGCTATGGTTAACTCAGCGCCAATCAAGAATCCCCAAGGAATTCCAAGAATTCTTGTTATACATTCGTTCCAACCTTCAACCCTCTCTTCTAGGTTCATTGAGATTGAATCAATCGAACGCACTTCTAACACTTGTTCCACTTTTGGAAGACCTTGCGTTATATCACTAGATCTCGATTTTTCATAGATAAATGTAACTACTGTATCTCCTTCGTAAAGGATTGCTCCATAATGGCCATGAACGGTGGCTCCTGGAGTAGCCAAATAGGGCTTAGCGGATCTTATTACTAAAGAGTCAACATGAACAATTATAACCTGCCCAGATTTGAGGCGCGGTCCATATTTGGATATACATACATTTTCACAAATCAACTGTCCAAGGCGAATGATTGTCGATGTCTCTTCACAATAGGCGGGCTGGAGCGAATCCCAATTCAAATTGAATGGATTCAAAATCATGTTACTGCATGGATTGGGATTCGAAATTCTCCCACTTTCATCCATTAAATAATAGTTAAGTACTTGGAAATTCTGTTTGAAATTATCAAGGAGCAAATATTTATTTACCAAGATTCGATTCTGAGTTATTAAGTGGTAAGATGGAGAAAAATGCGCAATTTTAGGCACAATCCCTAAGGGACCCGACGAATTCCTAATTGGAATTCGGAGATCCCTTTTACTTTTCATTGATTCTTTTCTCACATTGTTGTTATATTTCAAACCGTTGAATGGACCCATTCGAGAACAATTAGATGATGACAAAATGATCAAAGACTGGTGGGATTCCTTATTTCGACTCAACAACGTACAACTAGTTCCTTGATGTTGGGTAAGTGATTGTTGAATCCTTCCCTTGGAATAAAAAGGTTTGAGATTCATACAAGCTAATCCATTATCGGGGATCAATCCAGACCCTGCCGGATCATTCCTTTTTCTGTTATACGCGGACTTCGCTAAGTCCATTCTTAGGAAATCTCGAATCAGATCATTGACTCGTACTTCAACAAAGGAAACATGAACCTCCTCTCTAGACGAACTCTTTTTGTCTTGGTCCCAATTCAAAACTAAACAAGTTCGAACTGATTGAATAGTTGTGTGAGAAATTCCTCGAATTGTTTTGCCATTTCCATAAAGGATATATTTGACAACTCTAAGTTGCAAACTTTCCCTTTCCTGCAAGAGATCGTGGGGGAAAAGCGTTGCTAAATGAATCTCGTCTTCTATTTCATCTGTGCCTACGGGTCGAACCAAAATAAAAGACTTTTTCTTGATAGGTGTGATCCGTTGGACATAGATCCCATTTGATTCCTTAGCCTTTTTTTTTTCCGTGACTGGTGGTATTAAGATGCCACTATGACAGGATATCTTATCTGTCTCTCCGGGAAAATGGATCTCTCCAGAAAAGATTTTCAGTTCAATCCCCCCCTTTTTTTTCTCTATTCGGACCAATCCGCCTACCCGGCTTCTTATATTGAAAGTAATTTGTGTATCTACTCCAACAATACTATTGTTCCGCACCATTATGGAAGAGGATCCGGGTAATATATGTACTTCCTTGGGAATGAAAACTTCTTTCTTTTGGTATTTTTGCCTAAATTCTTTGGCTCTTCGAGACTCAATCAAATCCTCTTTTTTGACGATGGAATGCGTCTCTCTAGTCCCATATTTAGTACTGCCCGAACTATTTCTTCCGTATTGGGGATCATCGAAATAAGCAAGAATACTCTTTCTACTTCTACGGAAAATGCCATTTATGGGTATTTCCATCGAGATACCTGAAATTCGTTCTCTCTCTCGTTCTTGATTAGATTGGAATGGAATGATGCATCTATTTCTTCGCCTCTTTGCCACTAAATCTGAATTTTCGTGGAGAATGGCAGGATAGATGAAATTACAATGACCATTGCATAGGATTCGATCAGGTCCTGAATAATCAAGAACTTTTCGGACACTTTTACCAGAAGGCCCCGCACTAAACAAATTATATCTCACTTGACCAGTAGTCTCCGAGAAGCTAGACGGAGATCTTCGTTCAGCAGAAAGAGAACGAACATTCATTTGATCTTGATTCTTGCGGAGTGAAAAAGGGACTCTACCGGATCTGCGCAGACCCCCTGATAATATCCATAAATGACTTGTTTTTGGTAAGAGATGAACATTCCCATATGTGGATTCAGGTGCATGATAGACATCCGTACTCCAGTGCATTTCTCCCTCTAAGTCGGAATAAATATGTTTTCGAACCTTCTCTTTCAAATTCAAGGTAGATGTTCCCGCGCGAATTTCAGCAATCACTTGTTCTGATTCTACATATTGATCATTTTGAACTAAAAGAAAACTTTTTGGTGGAATATTTACATTATGTGTAATATCCTGACTCTCAATAGTGACAGCCAGGTCTAGATAACATAGAAAAGCAGGATGTCCATGACGTGTACGTGTGGGATGAACGAAATCCTCGTTGAATTTAATTTTTCCATTAGAGGGGGCTCGTACATGTTCGGCAGTACCACCTGTGAACACTCCACCGGTATGAAAAGTTCTTAATGTTAGTTGAGTCCCCGGTTCCCCAATAGATTGACCCGCAATAATACCTACGGCTTCTCCCAATTCGATCAGGTCGCCATGAGTGGGACTCCGACCATAGCATAATCGGCAGATCCAAGAGGTACTCCTGCAAGTGAAGGGGGTTCGAATCGATATTGGTTGTGCTCGAAGGGTTATGAGTCGGTTGACAAGTCCAATCCCAATATCTTGATTTCGAATGGCGATGCATCGCGAACCCATATAGATATTGTCTGCTAATACACGACCCATTAATGTTTGGATCAAAATTCTTTCTGTCATCATCCCCTCTCGAGGAATCACAGAAATACCCCGGCTGGTGCCACAATCTGTTCTACGTACAATAATGTGTTGAACTACTTCAACAAGTCTGCGCGTGAGGTATCCAGCATCTGAGGTTCGTACAGCAGTATCCACAACCCCCTTGCGGGCTCCGTAGCAGGAAATTATATATTCCGTTAAAGAGAGTCCTTCGCGGAAATTGGTTTGAATGGGTAAATCAATCATTTGTCCTTGGGGATCTGACATTAATCCTCTCATACCTACTAATTGGTGTACCTGAGATGCATTTCCTCTAGCTCCCGAAAAGGACATTATATGGACCGGATTCAAAGGATCAGTCATCCGAAAATTCGGATTCATTTCTTGTCGCAAATACTCACTTGTAGCATACCATATCTCAATGGATTGACGTAATTTTTCTACCGCGTGTACATTCCCATAATGATAGTGTTTTTCCAAAATCAAACTTTGTTGTTCAGCGTCTTGGACTAGCCATCCTTTAGAAGGTATTGTTAAAAGATCATCAATTCCTAATGAAATGGATGTAGTAGTGGCTTGCTGGAAACCCAGAGTCTTTACTTGATCCAGGATGTGTGATGTGTATGCCATTCCAAAGTGATCTATGAATCTGCTAATAAGTCGTTTTATGGCAGTTCCATCTATCGCTTTATTGTGAAAGACCAGATCCGCCCTTTCTACCATAAGTACCTCCATATTCCGTTGAGTAGGATTCGACCAACAATAGGTTTGAGTCAGTGATTCGAAGACTTCCTTTCCTAGATCTTGAGTCGCGTAGAAATTCAGGAATTAGAATCCTAGTTGAATCGGAGAGACCCGAATTATCATAGAATTACTTAGCTTAGGTCCCCTATGAGCTATGAGCAGGCCCGACAAAATCCTTGTATGGCTTCTTCGATTTCTCGATAAAAAGAAATATGGCCAACAGTGGTTCGAATGTAGAGCCAAGGGATTTCTTTTTTTACACTTCTTACTATTAGATAGTGACCAAAAATCTCATGATAGGTACCCAAAGATTCATATTGAACTTCGATGGGAACTTCTCTTGATGCAATAATGCGTTGATCGAGTCGCCACCGAAGCCACAAAGGACTCTCTAATTTGATTCGTTTCTGCCGATAAGCCCCCAGTGCATCATAGGAACCACAAAAATAGGGCTCTTTCTCTTTTGTATAGTTATTCTCGCCCATTTTATCATTTTGATAGTTTATGCGATTCCACGGATTATACCTATTTGCACAAATACCTCGACGATTCCCGATCGTTAATATATAGAGTCCCATAAGCATATCTTGAGTTGGTACGGAAATTGGATCTCCGATAGCTGGAGACAAGAGATTCATATGAGAAAACATAAGTAAACGCGCCTCTGCTTGAGCCTCCAATGATAAAGGTACATGAACAGCCATTTGATCCCCATCAAAGTCTGCATTGAATCCCTTACGAACTAATGGATGTAAACAAATAGCACGCCCTTCCACTAAAATGGGTTGGAATGCCTGGATGCCTAATCTATGCAGAGTGGGTGCTCTATTCAGCAATACAGGGTGCCCCTGCATAACTTCTTGAAGTATTTCCCATACAATTGGTTCTTTTTCCTGAATTTGCCTTTTCGCAACTCCTAGGTTGGAAGCAACGTGGTGTCTGAGTAGACCACGAATTACAAATGTCTGGAAAAGCTCTATTGCTATTTCGCGAGGCAATCCACATCTATGTAATGAAAGCGAAGGGCCCACCACAATGACGGAACGGCCCGAATAATCGACCCGTTTCCCAAGCAAAGTCTCGCGAAATCTTCCCTCTTTACCTTCAATTACATCCGAAAACGACTTGTAAACCTTATTATGACCGTCCTTCATTGGCTGTCCGCGGATCCCATTATCAAGAAGTGTATCCACGGCTTCCTGCACTAATTTCTCTTGACACATTATTGAGTCCCCTGGCGTAGATCTTTTTAATAGATTCGTAAGAGTATTGTTTCTATAGATAACTCTTCTATAGAGTTCATTAATATCCGAACTCATGAGTTTCCCCCCATCTATCTGAATGATCGGTCTCAATTCGGGAGGGAGCACTGGTAATAGGCACAAAACCATCCGTTCTGGTTCTACATTTGTTTGAAGAAAATGCTTAGCTAATTGCATGCGTCTAACCAAAAAATCCTTTCTTCTTCCAATTTTTCTATCTTCCCATTCATTACCGGTGGTCCCTTCTTCCCCTAGATCTTTCCATTCTAACAATGAAGAATCTATAATAAGTCGCAAATCCGGATCGGATAATTGTTCTCTGATAGCACTGGCTCCAGTAGAGATTTCTCGATTTCGAAATGTATCGAAGCCTTGAGTAGTAAAAAAAAGTGGGATGCTGTATTTCCGAGATTGAATTTCATATTCGAATGAGCCTCGTAATCGTAAGAAAGTAGGTTTTTTAGCTACGACCCTAGCAAAATAAAAATTGGGATAGGTTCCTATAGGATTTCCCCCCTTCAAAATCGGACGTGAAGGTTTCCTCTCATCCGGCTCAAGTAGTTACAGATAAAGAAGG